ATTTAATCCGGTCGGTATAGTATAAATAGATAATCAGAAAAAGAAGAGACGTTGTTTTTGCAAACATGAATATGAATAGAATTTTTTGAATAGTTTTTGTAAGAAAACAATTTTCTCTTTATTCCCCCAGCCTAGAAGGAAGGATCCTGTTGTTACTATGATGAAAAATTTTCTATTTTATCGCTTTCTAGTTAGAATTGATTGCTTGTACCTACCCAAGAATCTAATATGAATGATTCGCTATTCACTCGATTTTCGGTTTTTTGATCATAATCATTATGTAGGAGAGATGGCCGAGTGGTTGAAGGCGTAGCATTGGAACTGCTATGTAGGCTTTTGCTTACCGAGGGTTCGAATCCCTCTCTCTCCTTACCTTCACCTAATTTACCGATCTTACTAATCACAATAGATCAAATAGCAATTACCGATGGATACGACTATTCCAACAGTTAGACCTTTCTTTGATATGGATTCTCTATTCCTAATGGCTTTGGTACGGAAAAGACTGTTAAAGAAAAGAGTAGACAAGGAATGAAAATAGCCCTCTCGGTCTATGACACCTAAACAGAAGAAAAATACGGATCAAACCCTTATTTATCTTATCTTAACCTTAGGTTAATTTACTTCGCCGAAAAAAAAAGGGAGCAAAATGGAGTCGAACCCTTATTCTTATTAGTTTTTTTGTTAGGTTTAAGTCTGACGAGAATAATATTCTACAACTAACAATTCATTTATTTTCAAACCAACCCACTTACTATCTATTATTTGATTGACTAATCCTTTATATTGGAATGCTTGAAGAGTCAAATGGTTTGGCAATTCCTCATTAGGGGATGAATCGAGAGAATTTTGAATTAGATCTTTAGATTTTTGTTCATCCCTCGCCGCAATAGTATCTCGGGGTTTGCAGCGATAACTTGGTATATCTACTATACGACCATTGACTAAAATATGTCTATGGTTAACTAATTGGCGAGCTCCCGGAATAGTCGGAGCCATACCCAACCGAAAAAGGATGTTATCCAGGCGCATTTCAAGCAATTGTAGTAAAACCTGACCTGTTGACCCCTTTGCCTTTCCGGCGATACGAACGTATTTAAGTAATTGTCGTTCTGTAAGACCATAATGAAAACGCAATTTTTGTTTTTCTTCTAGGCGAATACGATATTGGGATTTTTTCCCGGAACGCGATTGGTTTCTAAGATCACTTCCAGCTCTGGGCCTTTTATTAGTTAGCCCTGGTAAAGCCCCCAGGCGACGTATTTTTTTGAAACGAGGACCCCGGTAACGCGACATAAAGACTCCTTCTTCTTAATTTATATTTAATTATTATTATTAACTTATTCTTATCTTATTGATGAAATTTCATTTCATTCTACATAATAAATCTAAACTAAAAATGAACTAAATTCTAAATAAAGACAAATTTACTGAAGTATTATTCTATAAAGATGAGTTGGATAAATATCCAGATCTTTATATCTTTATATTCTATATATAGAAAAAGAAAAGGATTCTTTTTATGAGATAATTGGAAATTCCTATAACATAAAAAATAAAAAAATTGGCTTTTGCGAAAAGAAGAAGACACTTTTTTTTTTTCAATATTCTGTGATTTCAAAGATGCATTATCAATCATGTAATGTAAATGTAAAACATCGAATCGAATAAAATAAATAGAGAAAAGCCGACTATCGGAATCGAACCGATGACCATCGCATTACAAATGCGATGCTCTAACCTCTGAGCTAAGCAGGCTCACATAGCATAAATTCGACATACATAAGAATTCATTCTCAGAATTTTTCTATTAACTATTTAAATTAAATTCTTGTTAAATTAAATTCTTGGCTATTCATATTCGCTATTATGATTATGAATATATTAATTAAATTAATAATTTATTAATATTAATAATTTTTATATTTTTATTAATTTAAAGATTAAAGACTAGAATATAGAATTTCAAATAATTTCAAATAACCGTTAAATATTATGTTAAATATATATATTATATTTTATATATTATATATATATTATATATATTCTAATTTATAATATTATATATATATATATAGAACAAAAATAAATAAATAACAATTAATGTAGCGATATATAATAAAATAAAAAAATTTTTATCACAATTAAATATTTTTTTTAGAAAAAAAAAAAAAAAAAAAAAGAATCGACCGTTCAAGTATTCAAAATTTTTGGGGGAAAGGAGTGGAAGAGAGACAGATGTTTAGGGTATGTATCCACTTATATTGAATTGCGGATACAGAAATGATAAAATAGTTTTTGATTGGACCGAATAGGAGCCTCCTATAGATATAGAATATGAAAGAAGATAGACAAGAAATCAAAGACAAAGAGGAGAAAACACTTTTTCGAGACAGGAATTCCCATCTACAGGAATTGCCATCTATCTAATGAGTTGAATTCAACTGTTCCGGTATAAATGAAAGAAAAAAGGGAACGAGATCACAATGAGATTTTCATA